CCGGACGGGACACGGGCTTGGATTGAAAAGATTTGTTCTGTTTTGGAGATTGAACCCCAGGGTCTAGAGCAAAGAGAAGAACAGATTTGGCAAAGTTGCAAGGATTATCTTGATTTGGTACAGGGAAAATCCGTCTTCTTCATGGGAGATAACTTGCTAGAAGTCTCTTTAGCAAGATTATTAATCAGATGTGGAATGATCGTTTATGAAATAGGCATTCCATATATGGATAAAAGATATCAAGCTGCTGAATTAGCACTTTTACGTGATTCCTGTAGAAAGAGGTGTATACCAATACCACGAATTGTGGAAAAACCAGACAATTCCAATCAAATACGGCGTATGCGGGAGTTACAACCTGACCTGGCCATCACGGGAATGGCTCACGCGAACCCATTAGAGGCAAGAGGAATTAGTACAAAATGGTCCATTGAATTTACTTTTGCTCAGATTCATGGATTTTCCAATGCAAGAGACGTGCTTGAATTAATTACCCGTCCTCTAAGACGGAATGAAAATTTAGAAAACTTAGATCGGGCTACTCTGGTGAGAATTAACAAACAAGAAGATCCATCGGAACGTCAACACTAACATATTTCATAATCCTTGGAGACAGGAAATGATTCTATTCCACTTTTCCCTTTGATTCAAGTTTGTTTTTATGATCAATACTTTTGACATTCATTTCTCTTCCATTCCTGAGAAAAAGAGAGGATCCATCGAATCTCAAGTATGGTTTTTCACCAATCGAGTTCAAAAACTCAGTAGACACCTCGGGACACATAAAAAAGACTATTCCTCCCAAAGGAGTCTGCGGAAACTTTTGATCAAACGGAAGCGACTTCTTCTTTACTTATACAATAAAAAGAAACTTGGTTCCAAACCAAACTAATTTGTTTATCATAAGTTTTCAACTTAATTTATAAGGAATTTTTTACAAAATCTATTTAAACAAAAAAATGGCTGTTCCAAAAAAACGGAAATCTGGGAATAACAAAAAGCTTTGGCGAGCAAAAGCATTGAAATTAAAAAAAATCTTTAGTAATTTTAAAATTATCGATCATATCTATTCAAAATATCAAGGGTTCAAAAAGTCATTAAAACAACAAAAATAAAGAGATAAATTTTTATTAAAAGATGATTAAAAAACAAAAATAGAATATTATTTATATAAAATAGAATATTATATGGAGAATAAATGGCTCATTCGGTCAAAATTTATGATACATGCATTGGTTGTACACAATGTGTACGAGCATGTCCTACTGATGTTTTAGAAATGGTCCCTTGGACCGGTTGTAAGGCTAAGCAAATAGCCTCTGCTCCACGAACAGAAGATTGCATAGGTTGTAAAAGATGTGAATCTGCTTGTCCAACAGATTTTTTAAGTGTACGTGTTTATTTAAAAAACGAAACCACTCGTAGTATGGGACTAGCTTATTAAGTAAAAACTTATAAAGAAACAGTTTTTTAAAAGTTTGTTTATCCAAGGTGAAAAAACATCTTTTTACATAGATGTTTTTTTCACCTTGGATTACTTTCTTTTTAAATTAACCATTATAAATGAACCATCCATAACTATGAAAACCTATCCCTAAAAGATTGACACCAAAATAGCATATCCAAACAAAAAAAAATCCAATAGAAGCTACAAGTGCTGGTTTTTTACCTTTCCACCCTTTATTCAATCTTATATGAATATAGATTGCAAAAATTAGCCATGTTATTAAGGCCCAAATTTCTTTTGGGTCCCAATTCCAATAAGATCCCCAAGCTTCGTTAGCCCATACTGCCCCTGAAAGAATACCTATAGTTAAAAGGATAAAACCGATAAATAGTGTATAATAACCCAATTGATCTAATTGTTGAATTAGTTGAAGTTTACGGAAATTTTCTACTGAAAAAGGAAAATAACTTTTCTCTTTTTTTTCTACACTAATATTTGAACATAAAAAAAGAGATGAAGAAAATTTTTCCTTTGAACTCAAAATTAAGAGAGCAATAGAAGCTAAAGATCCACATAAAAGAATTATATATGCAAGTAATATTATAATGACATGCATCATTAACCAATGAGTTTGTAAAGAAGGTACTACCGTTTCGGTTTGTTGCATTTCTTTAGGAAGAACTAAAGTAGCAAACCCGTGAGTAAACATAGCGCTTGGTGTTGTAATTGCACCCAACCAACGAATATTAGGATTTAAAACTTCCAGAATAATCTGGATCAAACATGAATTCCATGAGAGAAATATTAAAGATTCATATAAATTACTTAATGGTAAATGTCTTGAGGAAAACCAACGAATTATTAATACTATCGTTAAACAAAAAAAAGTAAAAATTAAGCCTCTTTTCCCAGAAATTCTTAGTTCTTTTACTGGGTAAAAAAAGATTCCCCCAAAAATAAAAGCAATTACTAAAATTAGAGAAAAATAGAATTGATTGAATATTTGTTCTAAAGTTACAAATAACATAGGTCCTCCTTAACTAAAAAAAAACTAACATATTTAAACTGTTGAACTAAATAGTAGGTTTTGCCGCCACTCGGACTCGAACCGAGAAGCTCAAGCACTGCTTCCTAAGAGCAGCGTGTCTACCTATTTCACCATGGCGGCTTATTTATTTCTATATTAAATAGAAATAAATAGAAAACTATTGAAAAATTGTTTGTATTATAAAAATACAAAAATATTCAATTAGATATAGATTCATTCAAAAATAAACGGAGCCTGATCTAGATGGTCGTTGATATCACGGAGTGTTTAAGTCGTAGGTTCGACTCCTGTTGCTCTAATCTAATTTAATAAACACAAAAAAGGGGGGGAGATAGTATGTTTGGATACTAGACATTTTAGTATCCAAAACAATAAAAAAAGAAATAGAAAACGAACAGTTCGAAGCAAATTGTTCTATAAAAACAACTCAAATATAAGTTTTTACCTTTTCTTTTATCAATCAATATATTGAATATAACACTTTTTTGTCAAGCAAAAAATATTCTAAAAATAGAAAACTTTTTCAAATAAACATACGTATTCTCCAAATAGAATTACGACTTCCATCAGCCGTATTAAACCAATATCTATTCATGCAAAGAAGATCCTCTAGACGATAACTAGGCCAAAGAGTTTGTTTCATTTTTATTTTCGACTCTAAATATATATTTTTAGTAATTTTTTGATTAAAATGAAAATTATTTTCAACGTTTTTTTTTTTTTTCGTTTTTTTACAATTCAAACGATTTAATATACGAAATTCCCTACGACGTTTTGGAAGAAGAATATCTTCAAGAAAGAAATTGTTAAGTTTCAAAAAAGATTCAGTCACTTGTTTCTCTAAATTTTGTTTAGGAAATAAAAATGAAATATTAATAAGTCTTCGTTTTAAAACTTTTTCCATAGGTAATTGTGAAACAGGTTTGATTACTCTTTTTAGTATTATATTTTTTATATCTTTATTACGAAAATCTAATTTTTTCATATCATGTGTAAATAAGAAAAATTCAATAGGCATATCTTGAAAATATATATTAACAAAAACTTTTATTCTTTTGGGATCATTTGCCATTTTTCGTAAAATAGAAAATTGTTTAATCAAATTGGTATAAGATATTTTCATACTTTTCCAATACAAAATTTCTTTGTGTAAAGTTTTAGCAAATAATCTATACATGTCATCATCACGCTCTTCATTTATGAAATCATCATCTTTTTGATCATCAATTAAATCTAATAACTTCTGTAAATGTTGTTCTCGGTGTCTATACTCGTTATTTGTAATTTTTTTATTTTTTTCTATGAAAATTTCCTCAAGTATTGCTTGTTTTTCTAACGTATTACTTATATTTAATATTGTTTCCTCTTTAATTTCTTTTTTTTTCTCGTTTTTTTTAGGTTCTTTCGCTTGTTTTTGATTTTTGGAACAAAAATAAGATGCAAGATACTTTCGTTTTTCGATTTTTTTATCTATTATTTTGTCTAATAATTCTTGCTCTGCTTTACTTTCGATCCAATTTTGTCTTATTGTAGATATTTCGGCACATTTATAACCAAACCTTTTTTTTAACAATTTTCTTTTTTTTTCTTGTTTTGTTAATCGTTTTTGTTGTGCTGTCAAAATTTCTAGTTCTTTGTGTATACTTTCTTTTTTCTTTTTTACATCTATACCATCCTTTTCTGCTTTCTTTAGAAGTCTTTTTTTTTGTATTAATTTTTTTTTTTTTGCTTGTTCTTGTCTCCATTTTTGAATGAAAAAGGCACGTTTCTGTAGTTTTATGAATTCAAAATACACTCGTTCCTGTGTTGATAACAATTTTTTTTTTTTACTCAGTAGCTGTATTGACGGCATATTATTGCATACTTCCCAGAAACGGCATCTTTTTCGTCTACAAAAAATCCAATATCTTATAAAAAATATCTCAAACTCTCGTTTTTCTTGTTCTGTTTTTGTTTCGGAAATAAAATGAAATTTCAGAATTCCTTCGAAATGTGTGAATAATTCATTATTGATTTTGTTTGATAATTCATTTAAAAATTCTTCAGTGTCTTGAAAACCCATCTTATAATTTAAGATAGAATCAGAAAAAGATTCTTTTGGTGAATACAACCCAATTCTTTTTTTTTCTAAAAAAAACCTAGAAATCTCTTTTTTATTGAAATCAAGATAATCATATGCTAAAAGATTCAATCTATAACGTTTATTTAGCTTAAACAGAATTTTTTTTTTGTAAGATGTAAGCAACAAAGCATTTTTTTCTATTTGGTCTTCTTTGAAATTTTTCTTTTTTATTTTCCATTGTTGACTAACCTTACTTCTCCATAAATTAGGTTCTATATAAGACCATAAGAATTCTGAATTTAAATCGTAACGATCATAACAATTTATCCAATGTTTCCAATTCTTTTTCTTATATTGTTGAGGTTCTTTATATCCACTTTTTGGATCTAATAAAAATTTTTTTATGTTTTTTTTAATGAATGGATACGACGAAGTTTTTTTTTCAAAAAACTGTGTTAAAATAGATTTATCTTTTGTTACACAACGCCATACATCGTGAAAAACATATGCTTGAGAAAGTCTCTTATCATGAGTAAGACAAAAAAGGTTTACTACTTGCTTTTTATTGAAAAAAAATATTCGTTTAGAAATTATTATCAGAGGTCTTGTGAAATAAATCCTAGATAAATAAATAAGATTTCTAAAAAAATAAAAAAAAACATCTCTGTAAATAGCAAAAATTTGATCAAATTTTTGCAAAAAAAAGAACCAATTTTTGATTAGTGGCCCATTTTTTGAAATGTTGTTTTTTTTTGAGTTTCCCGTCAAAGATGATTGCTCTAATTGCTTATTCTTATTAATTATTTTTCTTCTTAAATTATCTATTTCGTTTTGTATAGCATATGATTCATGATATTTTTTTTGAATGTCTTCTTTTAAACAATTGAGACTATTTTTTATTTGAATTATCCAAGTATCATGATCTAGATAACTCAATTTTTGGATATTTTTTTCTGAAAAACATTCGTTCTTGTTCTTAGACCAAATTTGATTTAATCTTTTTTGAGAATGGATATTTGTTTCTTTCGAGTAAATACTTTTAATTTGATCTTGAACTCTTTTTATATTCGAGAAGAAGTTTTCTTCTTTAAAAAACGGAAAGGTTAAACTAAAATCTACTGAAAGTTCCGAAAGTTTCTTCTTTATTTCTACTAAAAGCGGTTGCCAAAAACCGAGTGTTCGTACCTTATTACCATAAGGGGTATAAACTTCATATCCTCCTATCGACATATAGGTAGGTTTAACTCTATGACTGGTATCCAACGGTTTATGCCAAGGTTTTAAACGAAAAGGATTCAAAATTTTTATTTGAAAACCATCTTCCCACCATTTGCCTGGACGGCTTTCTTCAGAAAATTCTATACCGTCAAAGGTACAATTTATATAAATTTCCTGAGAAAGTTCTTCCCAGTCTTCTTGAAATTCTGGAACTTGTAATAATAAAATGCGACCGATATTTTTAATACCAATCAATAAAGGTAATACTAGTTTTCTTCTCAAGAAAGCTTGAGCTATTAATAAAGGTCCCCTAATTCTATGAAACACATGATGATCCAATTTAGCTAAATTTGCATAATATTTTTTTTTATACACGGATATTCTTAGGTTTTTCACTATTTTTGATTGTTTATCCATAGCTGATGGATTCAATCTTTGAATAAACTTATTATTTATTTTGAAAAAGACTTGAACAACCATTTTACATAAACTTCTAATACGGAAATTTAGAATCGAAACCAAAATTATCTGAAAGTCTATCTTTCTATTTATATAAGACTTGTTTTTCATTCTACAAACCACAGGAGAATGTATTTGTTTTTTTAAAGATCTAAAATTCAGACGAAAAGGTTTAATAGATCTTCCTTTTCGAGATCTTATGCTTCCTTTAAACATGTATAAACGATTATTACACGAAGCATGTTTAGCTCTGACAAATAATTCTGTATCATCGCCATATTCGTCTTCATAATATCCTGCGTTTTTTAAAGGAGCTGCGCGAAAATCTGATTTATTTGTTTGTTCTTCGTATAAAAAATCTTGAATCAAATCAGATTCCCATTGAGGTAGTTCTTTTCGAACTTCACTTTCTTCAATTTTTTGAAAAGAAGGGGTGGACAAGTTCATCTCTTTGTTTTGTATAGAATTAAGTTCTATGTCTTTACTTTTATTTGTTTCTTTGAGTTTTTCTTCCTCAATTATTTTCGATTCTAATTTTTCAAAATAGATAAAAACTAAATGCCTATTTTTATCTTTCAAAACTAAAAACAAATTGATAATGTTTTTATAGGGAAAGTTTTTATCATTAATTTGTTTATAAAGAAGCTTGAACAGAAAATATGTGTAAACCTTATTACGATTTATTTGTGATATAGTTTTTATTACTATATTTTTTTCTTTCTTTTTGTTTTCAAAAAAAGGATCTTTACAATTGAAATATTTCCATTGCGAAAAAGATTCAATATTAGGAAATATTGAACGAACATGATCGAAAGAAAAGTAGTTCCAAGGCATTTTCTCGTTTTCCTTTTTTGAGTCCATAAAAATAAGCTTAATATATTCGTTCTCTTTTTCAAGCGAAGAACTACAAATACTTTGAATACCATAAAAATAGCTATGAAAAACTATATTTTTTGACTTTTTTATGTAATATACATATGAGTTTTGCAAATTTTTTCTCTTTTGATAATCAGAAAAATCTAACAGATCAAAAAATGTTCTACTTTTTATCATCTGTTCTTTTTTTTGTTGTTCTTCAACAATAATTTGTTCAATTAAGTCTTGTTCAGTTTTTTCAAACCGAAGAATAAAACGATTTTTTACTGTATCATAAAAATCTAATTTTTCTTTTATTCGTCCCATAGCAAGAAGAAGTCTTTCTTCAGGTGTGATTTCTTCTTCTTCAGGAAACATTTCGAAAGTAATTGAATCCCTTCCTTTTTGCATTTCGTAAACATTTTTATACTCTTTTTCCTGTAGTTCTTTTTTCTTCAATCTTTTTTCTAATTTATTCCATAAAATTTCTATTGCTCTTTCTTCTTTTCGCTTTTTTCTTTCCTCGTTATATACTTTCCCAAATGCTTTCCATCTCGTCATCGATAATTTTTCTACTAGTTTATAATATTTCATTAACAAACGAGATGATTTACAAAGTAAAGGATCTTCAAATTCTTGAAAAGTTTCTCCTCGAGAGAGTGTTAATTGTATTTTTTTTTCCAATGCTTCTTTCTTTGTACTTCCCGCGCGTTCCTGGATCCACATTTTTCTTTTTTTAGGCCAAAGTATAGTTTTTTCTTTTATCAGTTGGTATACACGTTGGAGAACGAATTTGATCATAGTTGGTTGAAAAGTTAAAGCCCAATCATAGACTCGAATTGGCTTAACTGTAACTGTATATCTTTTTTGGTTTTCTTCTCTCGCTAGAGTTTCGGCTTTATTGATTCTATTTACTCTATTCCTAAATTCTTTCCATAAAACATTTTTTCTATTTTTCAAATTATTTGTCCATATTTTATCATTATGAGAATAAGTTTTTTTCAAATTTTCTAAATTTTTAGCTAAGATAAATTTCGTTGGTAATAATGTAAAACAAAGCTTTTCTTTACCGTCACTATAGCAGTGACCAAAAAAGTATTGGGATACTCGGTCTTTTAGAAAAGGTAAGAAACTTACGCCAGGTTTTATGTATGTATTTCGTATCCATCTCTGATAATTAAAAAATAAAACAGGCCATTCCAAAGGCCATAATTTTTTCCATTTTGAAAAAGTATTTTTTTGGACTAAACTATCTTCTTTCTTTTTTTCTAAAGATGTACCTTTTTCAAGGTCCCATACTAAACTTTGATCTGTTTGTTCGTTATCATTTTTTACCCAAGAGAAATTTGTTCGCCACGGATAAATAGAGCATGGTATTCGTACTGATCCTAGGAAACAATAGATATAACAAAAAAAAATTAGACCACAAAATCTTTTTATTTGATAGTTTGTATATGTACTTTTGTTCAAACGGATAAATAGCAATTTTATAAAATGAAGCAAAAGTAAATTACTCCCAACATAGCCACAAAAAACACAAAGAACAAAAACAAAATTAGAACTATATCTAAAAAGAAAAACATTAATAAGTCTTGTTAATGTCGAATTGCCAAAAATAACAGGGTTAAGCAATTGAATAAGACATCCATCTATAAAAAAAGTACAGTTTTTTTGCAATGAGCAAAAAACAGTTCGTATTTCCCGTTTTTTTTTATATACAAAAAAACGGGAAACTAAGTAAGGCAAAACTACTAAAGACATTAAATGAGGTTTTATTAATGTTTGGTAAAATGGAGCATAATAGATAGATAGATATATTAAAAATTGTCCTGCAAAAGATCCACTAACAAAGACTTTGCCTTCTGGGATTCCGATAAAAAGAAAAGTTCTTAAAGAAAATAAAAAGTTTGGACCAAGAGATAAAGTTGATAAAAATCCGTACAATATTCCAATCGTCACGTTTTTTGGAACAGCCAT